AGGAGGGCGAGTATGGCGGTGGGTAGTGTCTTTGGGGCTGGGGTAGTGCAAAGAGTAACTTGTGAAGTAAATGAATGTTAGTTGAGGGGTTGGCAGTTGGAGCGTGCATACCTAAAAGATGAAAAAGCAAGCTCTGGTCGGGCTATTAGGACTTTGTTTTTGGGGTTTGGCAAAGGAGGGGAATATGGAGGCCGGAGATGGGGGGTGGGGGGGTTTGATGAGATTGTGTTTTTGTTTTTGCAGTGCCGTGGGGGTAATATTGTGGGATGATGTTGTGAGTTGATTATTGTATGTCTTACAAGCATGAATTAAATAGCACCTTGTTGGTGGTTTATGCGGGGCTAGGACATTGAACGTAGGTGCGGTTAATAGTGATATGGACCAGGAATCAAAGACAGGCGCAAGCTGGACGGGATGTGGTGGGACTCAGCATTTTGCAATGGTGTTGCGTGCAGACCAGAGATAAAAGATACCAAATGCATGGAGAGCTCCCGTGACTGGTTAATAGGGTGATAGACCCGTGATCCATCGAGATGTCTTATTTAAGGGGAACGTGTGGGCGATCTTGACTGCTATGGCCCTGAGGTAAGAACCAGATGTCGGATACAGTTCATCTCTAGCTACCCCCACAAGTTATGGGCCCGGAGCGAGGAGAGTAGCACTCTTGTGCGGGATACTGATTTCACGGAGGATGGTGAGCAAGGGATTCCTAAGTGAGGGGGGTCATCCGTGGTGAAAAGGAAGGTTTCTAATGAGTATGTACTATGTCCGATGAACGACTTAATGTACTACTGTACGGTTGACATACATCTGTTCGGTTGATATTCGAAGTGGGAATACATGGGCTTTGGAAGGAGCAAGTAATGTGACATAGTTTGGTTTACGATCAGGGTTCCTGTTTATAAGCATGTCTTTCGAGGATTCCTTGGGCAAATATTCAATGATATGTATTATGTACAGTCAAGCACTTATAGTACTATATATTATTCATGTGGACTAGCAGTAATGCACGAATTACATAACGGGGTAATGTTTAAATTGTACTGCAGAGCTTGTACAACATAAAATACAGAAAGTAGTTTAAACTAGAATGCCAGCTTTGGGTGTTGGTGGTGAAGTTAGGTGCTTTCTTTCTGAGTTGCCCTAGGGGTTGTGAGTTCCGTTTTTAGTTTACAAGACTAGCGTAATTGGTTTATACTACAAGGGCAAGTTCATTTGAGTAACTTGTTTTCAATTAGGGAGGCTAGTGGTATTAGGACTAGGGCTGTGGTAAAGTATATTACGGATGCTATCTGACCAATAGCGATAAAGGGTTGGCTTACTGGTTGGCTTCCAATTCAGGTGAGGGTAAGTAGGGTTGTAACTAGGAGTCAGAATAGGAGTTGGCTGAATGGGCGGAATATTATGCTTTGTTGTTTGGACTTGTGAAGTAAGGGGATGATAGCTAAGATAAGGATTGATAGGAAGAGTGCTAGGACGCCTCCCAGTTTGTTGGGGATGGATCGTAGGATTGCGTATGCAAATAGGAAGTACCACTCTGGTTTAATATGTGGAGGGGTGCTTAGCGGGTTAGCTGGGGTGTAGTTGTCTGGATCGCTTAGAAGGTTGGGTAAGAGTAGTGTTAGTGTTATCAGGATAAAGAAGAAAAGGAGTAGGCCTAGGGCGTCTTTAATTGTATAGTAGGGGTGAAAAGTGATTTTATCTGAGTCTGAGGAAATTCCGCAGGGGTTATTTGATCCTGTTTCGTGCAGGAATAGTAGATGAACAATTGTGAGGGCGGTAATGATAAAGGGTAGAATGAAATGCAGGGTAAAGAATCGTGAGAGGGTAGGATTACCAATGGAATATCCACCTCAGACTCATTGGACGAGGTCGGTTCCGATGTATGGGGTTGCTGATAGTAGGTTTGTGATTACTGTTGCCCCTCAGAATGATATTTGGCCTCATGGGAGTACATAGCCTATAAAGGCTGTTATTATAGTTATAAGTAGAAGTATAATGCCGGTGTTTCATGTTTTTGGGAGGAGAAATGAGCCGTAGTAAAGGCCTCGGCCTACGTGTAGGAAGAGGCAAATGAAAAATATGGAGGCGCCGTTAGCGTGGAGATAGCGAATAATTCAGCCATAGTTTACGTCTCGGGTGATGTGTGCAATTGAGGAGAAGGCTAAGGAAGTGTCTGGTGAGTAGTGTATTGCCAAGAATAGGCCTGTGATGATTTGTAGGAGTAGGCAGGATGCGAGGAGTGAGCCGAAGTTTCATCACATGGAGATGTTGGATGGGGTCGGTAAGTCAATGAGGGAGTGATTAATTATTTTTAGGATCGGGTTTGATTTACGTGTTGGGGTCATTAGTGTTTTTGTAGTTGAAGTACAACGGTGGTTTTTCGTATCATTGGTCATGGTTAGAGTCCATGTGGGAACAATGACATATGTATTGTTTGCGTTAAGTGTGTTGTTAGTTATGGGCTTTGTGGGGTTTTCTTCTAAGCCTTCTCCTATTTATGGGGGTTTAGCGTTGGTTGTTAGTGGGGTAGTTGGTTGTCTAGTTATTTTAGGTTTTGGGGGGACTTATATGGGTTTAATGTTGTTTTTGATTTATTTAGGGGGCATGATGATTGTTTTTGGTTATACTACAGCGATGGCTATTGAGGAGTATCCTGAAACATGGGGTTCGGGGTTTGAAGTTTTAGGGGGTCTATTGGTGGGTTTAATGATGGAGGTGGGGTTAGTTTTGTGGATGCTAGGTTCTGATGAAGTTGTGGTTGTTAATTTTAATAGTATAGGAGATTGAGTGATTTTTGAGGGAGAGGGGTTAGGGTTGGTTCGAGGGGATTCTATTGGTGCTGGTGCTTTGTACGATTATGGACGTTGGTTGGTGGTGGTTGCTGGTTGAACATTGTTTGTAGGTGTGTATATTGTAATTGAGATTACTCGGGGTAATAGGTTATATTATTAGAAGTAGAGTTAGGATGAGGGGAATGAAGAAGGAGAGGGAGTAGAGTTTGATTATGCCTTTTTGGGTAGTTACGGTTTTGGAGATGGTGATGTGCGTGTGTGTGACTGTTTTGGGTATGGATTTTTCTAACCATATTGAGTCTAGCAGGAGGAAGGCTAGATTTTGACTTATGAGCAGGTTTTGATATGGAACTATGCGATGGGTTGTGATGGGAAAGTATCCTAGTATATTGGAGAATTTAAATGTTTGTGATGGGTTATATATTTTTAGTTGGTTGGTTGTAAGGATAAGGTCTATGGTTATTAGGAGGCCAAGGGTAGTTGCGCATAAGGCTGAGAGCTTTAGGTAGTGAGGTATTGTTGGTTGGGGGAGTGAGGTTGGGGGGATATTACTAGTAATAAGGAATCCAGCAACGATACTGCCCATTGTAAGGCGTTTGATTGGGTTTAATAGAGTGGGGTTGTTTTCGTTAATGTTTACTAGGGTTGGAAAGCGAGGTGACCCTGTTATGGTGAGGAGGATGGTTCGGGTGCTATAGGCGCTTGTTAGAAGGGTGGCGATGAGAGTGATAGATAGGGCTCAGGCGTTGGTGTATGACGTATTTGCGGCTTCGATGATAAGATCTTTGGAGTAGAAGCCTGTGAGGAATGGTATTCCTATGAGTGCCAGGTTGCCGATGAATAGGGAAGTTGAGGTGAGGGGTATTGTTTTGAACAGGCCTCCTATCTTTCGGATATCTTGTTCGTTGTTTAGGTTGTGAATAATAGATCCGGAGCACATGAAAAGTAGGGCCTTAAAGAAAGCGTGAGTGCAAATATGTAGAAATGCTAGGTGTGGTTGGTTGATGCCAATGGTGACTATTATTAGACCTAGTTGGCTTGAGGTGGAGAAGGCTACGATCTTTTTGATATCGTTCTGTGTGAGGGCGCAAATGGCTATAAATATAGTGGTAATAGCTCCTAGACATAGTGTGAGGTTTTGGATTAGTATATTGTTTTCTATTAGGGGGTGGAAGCGAATAAGTAAGAATACTCCGGCGACGACTATAGTACTGGAGTGGAGTAGGGCTGAGACTGGAGTTGGGCCTTCTATGGCAGAGGGTAGTCAGGGATGGAGACCAAATTGGGCTGATTTTCCTGTTGCTGCCAGGAGGAGGCCTATTAGTGGGAGGGAGCTTGAATTGGAGTTTAGAATTAGTATTTGCTGGATATCTCATGAGTTGTAGTATAGGAGGAATCACGCTATGGCCAGGATGAGACCAATATCGCCGATGCGGTTATACAGGACTGCTTGTATGGCTGCTGTGTTGGCGTCTGTTCGAGAATGTCATCAGCTGATTAGTAAGAAGGATATAATTCCCACACCCTCTCAGCCAATAAAGAGTTGAAGAAGGTTGTTAGCGGTGGTTAGGATTAGTATTGTGATAAGGAAAATAAGGAGATACTTGAAGAATTGGTTGATGTTTGGGTCTGAGCCTATGTACCACAATGAGAATTCCATGATGGACCAAGTGATAAATAGTGCGATTGGGGTAAATATTATGGAGAAATAGTCTAGTTTAAAGCTTAATGTTAGATCTAGTGTTTGGGTTATTATTCAATGTCAGCTTCAAATGGTTGTTTCCTGATTTAGAAAGGTATATAGGGTTGTTGGGATAAGGCTAGTAATGAAGGCATATATTATGATTGTTTTTACATAGTTTGGGTATAGTTGTTTTTTGCTGGGGTTAATAAGGGTGGCAATAATTGGGAGGGTTAGGGAGGTAAGGGTTGTTATTATAATGGAGGAGTACATAATTACTACTTTTATTTGGAGTTGCACCAATGTTTCTGGTTCCTAAGACCAATGGATAACTGCCATCCTTTAAAAGTTGAGAAAGCCATAGTTTTAGATATGGAGGCACGGGTTAGCAATCCTTGCGAGTTTTCTCGGTAAATAAGAAGCGGTGAGCTTCTATAGTCAGATTCACAGTCTAGTGTTTTGATTAAACTATATTTACAGGAGGTAAACCCTAGGATGATATCGGGGTTAAGGGATAGAAGAATAATTGGGGTGAGGTGTATGAATATTAGTGTGCTTTCTCGTGTGAAAGGGGGTTTTATGTTAATTGTGTGGTGTGTGAGTTTTCCTCGTTGTATTGTGATGAATATGTGGAGGGAGTAGAGGGCTGTGATTAATATGTTAAGTCCTGTTAGTATAATAGTAATAGGGGATCAAGAAAATGAGGCTGTGACCACAAAGAGTTCTCCTACTAGGTTAATGGTGGGGGGTAGGGCTAGATTGGTGAGGTTTGCTGAGAACCATCAAAAGGTTATTAGTGGAAATAAAGTTTGAAGTCCTCGGGTGAGTATTATAATGCGACTGTGAGTGCGTTCATAGTTTGAATTAGCTAGGCAAAATAGTATGGAGGATGTAAGTCCGTGGGCAATTATGAGGATGATTGCGCCGGAGAAGCTTCAGGGGGTTTGGATGAGGGAGGCTATGATTACCAGGGATATGTGGCTTACAGAAGAGTATGCAATGAGTGATTTTAGGTCTGTTTGTCGGAGGCAGATTGAGCTTGTTATGATTATACCTCATAAGGATAATATGAGGAATGGGTAGGCTATATGTTCTGTTAAAGGGTTAAGGATGGAGGTGAGTCGTATTATGCCATAGCCGCCTAGTTTTAGGAGTACTGCGGCGAGAACTATTGAGCCCGCGATGGGGGCTTCGACGTGGGCTTTAGGAAGTCACAGGTGTAGGCCATATAGGGGTATTTTTACTATGAAAGCTATTATACATGCTAGTCAGACGAGGTTGTGTGATCAAGTAGCTGTTAGTTTTTGATTTGTGAGTGTTAGTAGCATGATGTTTAATGAGCCCACGTTGTTGTAGGTGTAGGTTAGTATGATCAGTAGGGGTAGGGAGCCTGTTAGTGTATAGAACAGAAAGTATGTACCTGCGTTGAGACGTTCTGTTTGGTTGCCTCATTTGGTAATGATAATTAGAGTGGGGATGAGGGTAGCTTCAAATAAGATGTAGAATAAAGTTAATTCTGTGGCCATGAATGTTAAGATTAAGGTAATTTGAAGAAAGATTATTATAGAGAGGTAGAGCTTTTTTTGTAAGGGGGGTTTATTGTGTAGGTGGTATTGACTAGCTATGGCTATGAGGGGTAGAAGTCAGGCGGTCAGTATTAGAAGGGGTGTTGTTAGTGGATCGGAAGATAGGTGGGTTGAGTGGTTGAGGAGATTGTTGTTGGTTTGGTTAAAAAATAATAGGGGAATGAGGCTGATGATTAGGCTGTGTGTGGCTAAGTTAATTCAGATTATATTGTTTTTGGAAAGTCATGTTATTGGTAGTAGTATGGTTGTTGGGATAACTATTTTTAACATTGAAGTAGGCTTAGGTTGTGAATGTGATCAAGGCCATATGTGTTGGAAATTGAGATTAGTAGGGCAAGGCCTACTGCTGTTTCGCAAGCAGCAAATACTAGTAGGATGATAGGTATGATGTTGGTTAGGGGGGAGTGTATATTTGAGGCTATAAGAGTGGTTATGATGAAGAGTGACATCATTATCCCTTCCAAGCAGAGAAGGGAGGCTATTAGGTGTGAGCGATAAACTAGCATGCCCAGGAGTGAGATGGTAAATGTTAGTACAATATTTATGAAGACGGGTGACATTTGGTTAGTATGGTTATCATAATTTAATGAGTCGAAATCATTTGTTTTGTTTAAACTACTTACCAATTCGGCTCAGTCTAATCCTTTTTGGGTTCATTCATAGATTAGGCTGAGGGTTAGAATCGTGATAAGTGTGATGGCTGATTTGATTATTACTGGAAGATTTGTTGTTTGGAGAGCCCATGGTAGGGATAATAGTAGGGCGATTTCTAGGTCAAATAGTAGAAAGGTAATGGCGACTAGGAAGAATTTTATTGAAAATGGAATGCGAGCGGGGTTTAGCGGGTCGAAGCCGCATTCGTAGGGGTTTGTCTTCTCTGTGTAGGTATTAAGTTGGGGTAATCAGAATATAATGATTATTAGTAGTGAGGTTAGAAGGGTGTTAATTGTTAGGGCTAATGCTAGGTTGATTACTCTTTTTTGAGTGTTGTCAAAGCTGATTGATTGGAAGTCAATTGTACTAGTTATACTAAAAGAGTAGGACCCTCATCAATACATAGAGATATAGAGGAGTAATCAGACGACATCTACGAAATGTCAGTATCAAGCGGCGGCTTCGAAGCCGAAGTGGTGATTTGATGTGAAGTGGTGCAATAGTTGACGAATTAGGCAAATAAGGAGGAAGGTAGATCCAATGATGACGTGGAGTCCATGGAAGCCTGTGGTGATGAAGAATGTTGAGCCATAAATGCCATCAGAGATGGTGAACGGCGCTTCGAAGTACTCTGAGATTTGTAGTAAGGTGAAGTAAGCACCCAGTAGAATTGTGATGAGTAGGGCTTGGGTTGTTTGTTTTCGGTTGTTGCTTATGAGACTATGGTGAGCTCAAGTAATTGTGACTCCTGATGCTAATAGTACAGAGGTATTTAGGAGGGGCACTTCTAGGGGATTTAAGGGGGTAATACCTGTTGGAGGCCAGTGACCTCCTAGATGAGGGGTTGGGGCGAGACTTGAGTGGTAAAATGCTCAGAAGAAGCCGGTGAAGAAGAGGATTTCTGAGATAATAAACAAGGCTATTCCGTATCGAAGGTTTTTTTGGACGGGTACCGTGTGATGTCCTTGATAGGTACTCTCTCGTACAATGTCGCGTCATCATTGGAGTAGTGACAGTATTGTAGTCAGTAAACCTACTATTAATAGGGTAACAGAGTAGAAGTGAAATCAGATGGCTAAGCCAGATGTTATTAGGAGGGCTGATAAAGCTCCTGTTAGTGGTCAGGGGCTGGGTTTGACTATGTGATAGGCGTGAGATTGGTGGGTCATTAGGTGTTGTTGTGTAGATAGAGACTAACTAGGAGTGTAAAAACGTAGGCTTGAATTAGGGCTACTGCGATTTCTAGGACGATGAGTAGCGTTAGGAGTATAGAGGTCAGCAGGGCTGCGGGGGGACTGATGGTTAGTAGTGCTAGTACAGCGTTTCCAGCCAGGTGTATTAGCAGGTGGCCGGCTGTAATGTTGGCGGTTAGGCGTACTGCCAGGGCTACTGGTTGGATGAATAGGCTAATGGTTTCAATTATTACTAGCATTGGAATGAGTAGTGTTGGTGTGCCTTGTGGTAGGAAATGGGCTAGGGAGCTCTTGGTTTTGAAGCGAAGGCCTGTAATGACTGTGCCTGCTCATAGGGGGATTGCTATAGCTAGGTTTGCTGATAGTTGGGTGGTGGGTGTGAATGAGTGGGGTAGGAGTCCTAGAAGGTTGGTTATAGTAATAAAGATAATTAGAGATGTTAGTATTAGGGATCAGGTCTGTCCTTTAGTACTGTGGGTGATTATTATTTGCTTTAGAGTGAATTGGGTTAGGTTATGTTGGATAGTGATTAGTCGGTTATTAATGGGATATTTAGAGGTTGGGATTAGTAATATTGGGAATAGGATAATGAGGATTGCAGCAGGTTGGTTTAAAATTGTTGGGGCTATGAAAGAGGTAAATAAATTTTCGTTCATTTTAGTTGTCAGTGGTTACTGGAGGTTTGTTTATTAGGGGTTTTTTGTAGGGGGGGTTGGTAGTAGTTTATGTTTAGTAGTTTTAGTTGTATGATGAGGTATAGTGTAAGGAGTGTTGTTATGATAATAGTGAATCATGTGGATGTGTCTAGTTGGGGCATTTCGCTGCAGAGGGTGTGCCCCTCAATCTTTAACTTAAAAGGTTAATGCTAGAGTAGCTATGCAGTGTATTTGTAAAAAAAAGGGGGGGGGGGTTATAGGGTAAATACAGGTCCTATTTCGAAGATTTTTAGTGGAATTAGTTCTGCAACAATAGGCATAAAGCTATGGTTGGCGCCGCAGATTTCTGAGCATTGTCCATAATAGACACCTGGTCGTGTGGCGGTAAATGTAGTTTGATTCAAGCGTCCGGGAACTGCATCTGTTTTTAAGCCTAGTGTGGGGATTGTTCATGAATGTAGGACATCTTGGGATGTGATTATTATACGAACGGGGGCTTCAATTGGGAGAACCACTCGGTTGTCAACCTCCAGGAGTCGAAGATCCCCTGGGTTAAGGAACAATGGGGGTAGTATATAGGAGTTAAAGATAAGGCCCCCATAATCTGTGTACTCATAAGTTCAGTATCATTGATGTCCGATTGATTTAATGGTGAAGGAGGGGTTGTTGACTTCGTCTGTTATATATAGGATACGTAGGGATGGGAGAGCGATTAGGATTAGGATAATTGCGGGTAGGATGGTTCAGATAGTTTCTATTTCTTGGGCGTCTGTGGTGTTGGTGTTGATTAGTTTTGTTGTGAGTGTTGAGGATAGGGCATATAAGACCAGAAAACTGATTAGGGAAATGGCTATGAGTGCGTAGTCGTGGAAGGTGATTAATTCCTCTATAATTGGGGATGTAGCGTCTTGCAGACCTAGTTGAACTGGGTGGGCCATGCAAGGTATATAGGGTTTAGCCTATAATTTGGCTTTGACAAAGCCATGAAATAGTTTTTCTAATACCTCATGGAAAAAGTTATAGGGGCTATAGGATTGGCTTGAAACCAATCTTAGGGGGTTCGACTCTCTCCTTTTTCGTTTAGTTTAATATAGACTGGCTCTTCGAATGTGTGGTGAGGCGGGGGACAGCCGTTTAACCACTCTAGATTAGTGGAGGATTGCTCGATCATTGATGCTTTGCGTTTCGAGGCGAAGGCCTCTCAGATCATATAGGTTATTAGGATTACTGCTACTGATGAAATAAAAGAACCCATAGATGATAGAATATTTCATGTGGTGTAGGCATCGGGGTAGTCGGAATAACGTCGGGGTATTCCGGATAGGCCAAGAAAGTGCTGTGGGAAAAAGGTTAAATTTACGCCTACGAATATAATGATAAAGTGGGCTTTGGCATAAGTTTGGTCTAGCGTATAGCCTGAAAATAGAGGGAACCAGTGGATGAAGCCTCCCATAATGGCGAAAACAGCTCCTATAGATAAGACATAGTGGAAATGGGCTACAACATAGTATGTGTCGTGTAATACGATATCTAGGGATGAGTTTGCTAAGATAATGCCGGTGAGGCCTCCTATGGTAAACAGGAAAATAAAGCCTAAGGCTCAAAGTATTGCGGGAGATCATTTAATGTTTCCTCCATGGAGTGTGGCGAGTCAGCTGAAAACTTTAACTCCAGTGGGAATTGCAATAATTATGGTAGCGGAGGTGAAGTAAGCTCGTGTGTCTACATCTATGCCAACTGTAAATATATGATGGGCTCATACAATAAACCCTAAGAACCCGATTGACATTATAGCCCAGACTATGCCTATGTATCCAAATGGCTCTTTTTTTCCAGAATAGTAAGTTACAATGTGAGAGATTATTCCAAATCCAGGGAGAATTAGAATGTAAACCTCTGGATGGCCAAAGAATCAAAATAGGTGTTGGTATAGGATGGGGTCCCCTCCTCCAGTAGGGTCGAAGAAAGTAGTATTAAGATTACGGTCTGTTAGTAGTATGGTAATACCGGCAGCCAATACTGGCAGGGAGAGAAGTAGTAGAATTGCTGTAATTAGGACAGATCAGACAAATAAGGGAGTTTGGTATTGGGATATGGCAGGGGGTTTCATATTGATGATGGTGGTGATGAAGTTGATGGCTCCTAGGATAGAGGAGATTCCTGCCAGGTGAAGGGAGAAAATAACTAAGTCTACGGAGGCCCCTGGGTGGGAGAGATTTCCTGCTAAGGGGGGATATACTGTTCAACCTGTGCCAGCACCAGCTTCTACTACGGCTGATGCTGTTAGTAGCAGAAAAGAGGGGGGGAGAAGTCAGAAGCTTATGTTGTTTAGGCGGGGGAAAGCTATGTCAGGGGCGCCAATTATTAAGGGTACCAGTCAGTTCCCGAAACCCCCAATTATGATGGGTATGACCATGAAGAAAATTATGATGAATGCATGGGCTGTTACAATGACATTGTAGATGTGGTCATTGCCTAATAAGCTGCCAGGTTGACCTAGTTCAGCTCGAATGAGGAGACTTAGGGCTGTGCCTATTACCCCTGCTCATGCGCCGAATAATAGATACAGGGTTCCGATATCTTTGTGGTTTGTTGAAAATAACCAACGATTGATGAACATAGGTAGGGGAGGGTAAAATGGCTGAGTAAGCATTGGGCTGTAAACCTGAAGACAGAGGTCTAACCCTCTTTTTACCAGCCCCGAGGTGATTTACATGTTGAATTGCAAGTTCAAGGGAGCAGTCTAAACCTCTGCCGGGGCTTCTCCCGCCTTTTTCTTTTTGCGGCGGGAGAAGTGGATCAAAGCCAGTTGATTAGGGTGTTTAGCTGTTAACTAAATTTTTATGGGTTTGAGTCCCATTGATCTAGTGAGGGCTTAGCTTAATTAAAGTGGTTGATTTGCGTTCAATTGATGCAGAGTAGGTTTTTGCAGTCCTTGTGTATTTCAGAAATTAAGTAACTTACTTACTGAGGGCTTTGAAGGCTCTTGGTCTTATTTAACCTAAATTTCTAGGAGATGGTTAGGATCAGGGGGGAGATTGGTAGTAAAAGGGTGGAGATAATGGTGAGTGTGGGGATCGGGAGTATAGGTTTTGTATTTTCAAGTTGTCATTTTATTTTTGTGTTGTTGGGGGTAGGAAGTAGTGTTATTGAGACGGTATAGATTAGACGTATGTAGAAGTACAGGTTGAGTAGGGTTATAGTGACTATAATGGGGGGAATAATAAAGTTGCTGTTTATTGTGAGTTCTTGGATGGTGATTCATTTAGGTAGGAAGCCGGTTAGTGGGGGTAGTCCTCCCAGGGATATGAGAGTAGATGTTGTTAGTGGTAGGAGTTGAGTTGATTTGTTTCAAGTAAGGGATAGTGCAAGGGTTGTGGTGTTTGAGTTCAGGTTGAAAATTAGGAATATGGTGGTTGTTAGGGTGATGTATGTGGTCAGGTAGAGGATTGTAATGGTTGGGTTATATGTTAGTGTTATTATTATTCAACCCATGTGGGTAATTGAGGAGTATCCTATGATTTTGCGTAATTGTGTTTGATTCAGGCCTCCTCAGCTGCCTGTTATAATGGATAGGGTTGAGAGGGTTAGAAGGGTAGGGGTGTTGATTGATGGGTAAATTTGATATATGATTGAGATTGGGGCTAGTTTTTGTCATGTAAGGAGGAGTAGGCCGGGGATTAGGGGTGTTCCTTGGGTGACTTCTGGGATTCAAAAGTGGAAGGGGGCTATTCCTAATTTTATGGCAAGGGCGATTGTTATTGTTAGTGATGAGAGTTGATTGGTGTTGCTTGTTATTGTTCAGTGACCTGACAGTAGGTTGTTGAAGATAATTGCTATTATAAGAATTATAGATGCGGTGGATTGTATTAGAAAATACTTAGTAGCGGCTTCTGTGGAGCGAGGGTTTGTTTTTTTGATTAGGATTGGAGTGAAGGCTAGTGCGTTTATTTCTAGGCCTGCTCAGGCGAGAAGTCAGTGTGAGCTTAATAGTGTGGTAAGTGTGCCTGTGGTTATTGTGGTGTAGATGATAAGTTGAGCTAGGGGGTTAATTAGTACGGGAAGGGTGTAACCAACATTTTCGGGGTATGGGCCCGATAGCTTATTTAGCTGACCTTACTTTAGGATGGGGTGTGTTAGGTAGCACGGAGAAGTTTGGATTCTCAGGGGTGGGTTCAATGCCTGCGATCTTAGAAACAAGGGGATTAAGGCCTCTATTATTTACTCTATCAAAGTAACTCTTTTGTCAGACATGTTTCTAGGTTTGAGGGGGAATGCCGGAGGTTGTGGTGAGTATTGAGATGCTTCATATGAGAAATGCTAGTGTGAGTGGAAGGAAATTTTTTCATAGTAGATGTATGAGTTGGTCGTAACGGAATCGGGGGTATGTTGCTCGGGTTCATAGGAATAGAGAGGTTAGGAGGAGTGTTTTGGTGACAAAGCATATTGTGAATAGTTCTGGTGTGTGGGTGGGGTAGAATGTACCTAGGAAAATTGTGGCTGTTAGGGCGTTTATTATGATGATGTTTATGTATTCGGCTATGAAGAATAAGGCGAATGGACCTGCAGCATATTCAATGTTAAAGCCTGATACTAATTCCGACTCACCCTCTGTAAGGTCGAAGGGGGCTCGGTTTGTTTCTGCTAGTGTGGAAGTGAATCATATTATGGCTAGTGGTCATGATGGTAGGAGGAGTCAGAGGTGTTCTTGTGTTACGATAAGTATGTTAAGGTTGAATGAGCCACTTGTTAATAGGACTGATAGTAGAATGATAGCGAGGGTGACTTCGTAGGAGATCGTTTGGGCGACGGCTCGTAGGGCTCCAATTAAAGCATAGTTTGAATTTGATGCCCACCCTGATCATAGGATAGGGTATACAGTTAGGCTGGATATGGCCAAGATGAATAGGAGTCCTAGGTTAAGGTTGATTAGAGGGTTGGGTATAGGGAGAGGGGTTCATAGAAGGAGGGCAATGGAGAAGGCCAAAGCTGGTGCGATGATATAGAGAGTGGTGGCGGATGTTGAGGGTTTTAGGGGCTCTTTAATAAAGAGTTTTACTGCATCGGCGAAGGGTTGTAGTAGCCCATAAGGGCCTACAACATTGGGGCCTTTGCGTAGTTGCATGTAACCTAGTAGTTTCCGTTCAACAAGTGTGAGGAATGCTATAGCGATTAGTGTAGATGCAGTAAGGAGTAGGAGATTTATTGCAGTCATGATGTTAAGAAGAGGGTTTGAACCTCTGATTCTAAAGTTTTAAGTTTTATGCAATTGCCGGGCTCTGCCATCTTAACAAACCCTGTTCTTGGGTGGGGTGTGTGGTGTTTTGTTAGATTAAGATTAAATCATTTATGTAGTGAGGGCGCTGCTGTGAGGTGGGCCCTATTTCTCTTGTCCTTTCGTACAGGGAGAAATGTAGAATAGATAGAAACCGACCTGGATTGCTCCGGTCTGAACTCAGATCACGTAGGACTTTAATCGTTGAACAAACGAACCCTTGATAGCTGCTGCACCATTAGGATGTCCTGATCCAACATCGAGGTCGTAAACTCTATTGTCGATATGGACTCTAGAATAGAATTGCGCTGTTATCCCTGGGGTAACTTGTTCCGTTGATCAAATTGTTGGGTCAATTGTAGGTATTAGTTTGCTTAGGCTTGTGTGGCCTTAGCATGGATTCTTCGGAGGTTTGGTTGTGCTCCGAGGTCACCCCAACCGAAATTTTTAGTACAGGTGTGAGGATTTAGGACCTGTGGGTCTGTGTGGCTTTTAGTTGTACTAGTAAATTGAAGCTCCACAGGGTCTTCTCGTCTTATTATGTTATGTCCGCCTCTTCACGGACAGGTCAATTTCACTGGTTAAAAGTAAGAGACAGTTAAACCCTCGTGGTGCCGTTCATGCTAGTCCCCATTTAAAGAACAAGTGATTATGCTACCTTTGCACGGTCAGGGTACCGCGGCCGTTAAACGTGTGTCACTGGGCAGGCAGTGCCTCTAATACTAGTAATGCTGGAGGTGATGTTTTTGGTAAACAGGCGGGGTTTGAGTTTGCCGAGTTCCTTTTACTTTTTTTAACCTTCCTTGAAGCATGCCTGTGTTGGGTTAACAGTGAAGGTAGTATTGGCTTGTTTGTGTTTGTTAATACTAGGCTGTTAAGTATCGGTGAAGTTTTTCGGTCTGATTTAGGCTTATGCAGTGGAGAAAGTGTTCATGTTACTTATACTAACATTATTGCTTCTATGTAGTGATAGATTGATCCAATGTGATGCAAGGAGTTCAGTTATGTGTTTGGGATTTTTTGAGTGGTTGGTGTTGAGCTTGAACGCTTTCTTAATTGATGGCTGCTTTTAGGCCAACTATGGTAGTTGTGGCATTTACTCTCTTTGTAAGGTTTTTTCCTAGTGTCTAAAGAGCTGTCCCTCTTTAGACTAACAATTGAGCCTACAAGGGGATTGAGTGCTTCTGTAGGTAGGCTCAAGGTTGAACTAAGATTCTATCTTGGATAACCAGCTATCATCAGGCTCGGTAGGCTTGTCACCTCTACCCGTAAATCTTCCCACTATTTTGCCACATAGATGGGTGTGCTCTTTTAGCTGTTTTCGGGTAGCTCGTCTGATTTCGGGGAATTTGGCTTTAGTTCTCTTTGCGAAATTATTTCTAGTTAATCTATTATGCGAAAGGTACAGGGGTTGATTCTTGCTGTCTTATGCTTGGGTGGTCTTGTTCTTTCCCTTACGGTACTGTATCTATAGCGCCAGGTTAAAATTTCTATCGCCTATACTCTGTGTGGGTAAATGGTTTGGTGTATGTTGGTTTAATATTAGTGTTAGCTATGTTTAGGGCTAGTATTAGCTCAAGATAGTCAAGTGGTGTTGAGATCTTCCGGGTGTAGGCCGGATGCTTTGTGTTAAGCTATATCTTGATTTATCCAAGTGCACCTTCCAGTACACTTACCGTGTTACGACTTATCCCCTCTGTATAGATGTTGGAGCGTTTAGTTAAGATGTCCTTTAAGTATATTTGAGGGGAGTGACGGGCGGTGTGTGCGTGCTTTATGGCCTAGTTCAATTAAGCACTCTATTCTTAATTTACTGCTAAATCCTCCTTGGACTTTTAGGTTTCATAAAAGTTGTCGTGGGGTTTTCTGGAGTAGAAAATGTAGCCCATCTTTTACCATCTCATGGGCTACACCTTGACCTAACGTTTTTGCGGGAAGGGGCATTTGCGCTCACTTTGTGGCCTTTATCAGGGTTTGCTGAAGATGGCGGTATATAGGCTGAGCAAGAGAGGGTGGGGTGGATCGGGGTTTATCGATTATGGGACAGGCTCCTCTAGGGGGTGTGAAGCACCGTCAAGTCCTTTGAGTTTCAAGCTGTTGCTTGTAGTGTTCTGGCGAGTAGTCTTGTTGTGCTAACTACTGAGGTTTAGGACTAAGCATAGTGGGGTATCTAATCCCAGTTTGGGTCTTAGCTGTTGTGTGTTCAGAGATTTTAAAGCCACTTTCGTAGTTTATTTTATGTTAGCTAGGATTTTACAGTTTAGATGGAATTTAGCTTTATTGAGTTGGATCTAAAACACTCTCTACGCCGGTTTCTATTGGCTCGGGCTAATCGTATGGCCGCGGTGGCTGGCACGAAGTTGACCAGCCCTTGGTGTAGCATAGCTTAGTTAAACTTTCGTTTATTGCTAAAGGTTTGTCACTGCTGTTTCCCGTGGGGGTGTGGCTAAGCAAAGTGTTTTGAGCTGCGTGTGCGTGCTTGATACTTGCTCCTCTTAGTCGTGGTGATTTGTAGGGCGTCTTCACTGGGGTGGGGATGCTTGCATGTGTAATCTTGCTAGGGGTCAATAGAAAGGCCAGGACCAAACCTATGTGTCTATGGGATGTGTATATCCATCTAGGCATTTTCAGTGACTTGCTTTGGGTTGGTTTAAGCTACGTAGAC